CATTAATTGCGACTTCCTCAGTGTTAGTAATTAGTGTACCCCTTGTATTTGCTTCTCCTGATGGTTGGTCAAATAATAAAAACGTTGTATTTTCCGGTACATCATTATGGATTGGACTAGTCTTTCTGGTAGCTATTCTGAATTCTCTCATTTCTTAAATTTGTTTAGTATTTAGTAGCCCGATACAAAATAAATAAAAAGGCCATTTCTTCGAAAAAATTGGAATTGTGAGACGCATTAAAATGCAATTTGCGTTCCGAATTGCTACCTCTTCTCTTTCATTATTATGAAATTCCATTGCCATTAGAATATTGATTGACAGACAATTAAAAAAAAGAAAACTCTAATATAATAGAAAATGAAACGGTCGACCCAGACATAGACGGTCGACCCAGGCGGATATACCCTATAAAATATATCCCGTAGCGAGCGTAGTTCAATGGTAAAACATCTCCTTGCCAAGGAGAAGATACGGGTTCGATTCCCGCCGCTCGCCAGCTTAATTTAGTAAGGTACTATGATAAAAAATTTAGTCTAGTTGACTACTTAACTACTTATATTAAATTAAGTAGGTGTTAGTCTAGTACCGTATCCCTTACTATCTTACCCTTCTTTTGCACCCCACTCAAAAAAAGGGGCTCCGGAGGCGGGAATCGAACTCGCCAACAGGGCTCCCTAAATTGGGGATTCACCGAGACAAACAACTGGCAAACTCCTTTTAAAGGGAAGGGAGGTAGACTGTGCCTTTCTTTCATTTCTTTTTTCTTTTCTGCAGGGTAGGAAGGAGCCTTGAGAGTTCTTCTTGTAGGGGCAAGTGACTTCGCAAACTGCTCCATTTGGCCCTTTAGGGCCGGGAACTAATGAATAAAAAAGGGTTGGATACCGCCCAGCCCTCTACTCTATACAAATAGAATAGTCCTTTTATACAGACTGCTAAGTGCGGAGACGGGAATCGAACCCGTGACCTCAAGGTTATGAGCCTCGTGAGCTACCAAACTGCTCTACTCCGCTCTGGAGGGACGGAAACTGGTGGACGAAAAAGGTTGAATACAGGACTCTACCATGTCTAGACAAATAGAATAGTCCTTTTATACAGAATGGAGCGGGTAGCGGGAATCGAACCCGCATCGTTAGCTTGGAAGGCTAGGGGTTATAGTCGACGTTGGTTGATTAGTTTTAACGTCTCTAATTCAAAACCGAACATGAAATTTTGATTTCATTCGGCTCCTTTATGGATATTCTCACCACTTAACATCTATGTCAGCTTTTCTATCTGAATGGAACCAAAGCTCTCCGCTTTCTAGATGATCCCTATAGAGTAGGAGATAGAAATTCTACTAAATCTATCTAATCTACTTACTTCGTTCCCTAATTTCATTCAAGAGATCCTGAGGAAAAGAATTAGGTTTCCACCGAGCTGAAACAATATGCTGATGGTTCTAGTAAACCAAAACTACCGTTTTTTAGCTATTTGGCTTCCATTTCCTTTTTTAACAAAAGAAGATTTAGTTACGATTGGAAATAAACTTTTTTGTATCTTCATCCATAGATCCTTTACTCATATTTTAAAAATTGGAATACTTAATCCAATGCAAAATTATGCTTCGCGACTCTGTACTCATAATCCAATTTGTATTTTGGATGCAATTTCAATTAGTTTTTGGGTACAAATCGCGAGAATGTATATTCTTCCTCAATATGCTATTGAGAGGAAAAGGATTAAATCCTTTATAAGAACTAAAGTTTTCATCGGAATATAAAAAACTTAAGGACGCCTTAAGTATATCATTTCAAATTCAGTTATTAATAGAACGAATCACACTTTTACCACTAAACTATACCCGCTACATGTAGATTATGATACCAACGCTACCCTTTGTCAAGGGTAGCCATTCGAGAAGGAGGCTAATTCCCCCTTATTGAATCAAATGGAGAAGGTTCATGACAGTGAGCTGTTGGTACTTCGATCGCGGGCCTTTACTTTAGCTTTAGGGTTTAGATAGCCCCTCTGGGATGTAAAATATATCTCTTCTCACCATCCCCATAGTGTATGAGACAAATGTATGCATTTCGATTAGGTTCGTATTCTACGGTTACGACTACAATGATCATTATTTGTTTTGCGAGGACGTAAGTGTGCCAGACTGCTCTAAGGAATAGTTTGATTATTCCTACAATATACACTAGGAGATATAGGGAGCAGCACTGCCCCCATAAATCCCTTTCTTCCTTTTCTTTTTTGTTCAATTCTGAACAAAGAAATTGGGGAAGATGTTTTCTTTCTTCCCCCACTTATCATGAAGTCCGAGCCCTAGAGAAAGAGTGAGATGCATTTTAAAAATTCATCATAGACTTTCCCTATGGCTTGAGAGAAGCAAGAAACAAAGAGTCGTAACTTAAACGGAGAAGCGGACAGGACCCGACGGATTTACCTGATGTAAAGAAGATCCTAAATGTCTCTGGTTAGTCGATCCTCTCCATTTACCAATTTCTTCTCCTCTTTTCCACTCAATTCTAGTTTATTAGATTCTTGTTTAAAAGAATCAAAGAAGATGAATAGAACTAAGAACACATAAAAAAGAGCATAGAGGACCAAGACCATTACCAAATGTTCCTCCCAAGAATCATATTGGGTATCTGTTCCCTTCCTTTTCCCGCTAGGATCGGGAATCTTATATTTTCCATATCCATATACCATCGAACCTTTAGGGTTCCAGAATCCTCCTTTTTTCCTAATCTTCGGAAACAGAAAACCCATAGCCAGGAGGAGTTAGGTATGTAGGGTATGGTTTATTATTTTTTGTTGGGCAGGCAGTAGAATAATTTTTATACTCTGCAGTATAAATTCGACTGCCCACTTTTTACAAGCAAATTGTTGCTAAAACTCCAACATAGTTTGTTCAAAATGCACCAACCAGAATCCTTTGAGAATATTCAAGTACCCCCCTTCCTTGGAAGGGGTACCTGTTAAAAATCGCTTCAACAAATCCGTCCAAAACTTTTTAAGAAAAATTGAAAAGTTTTGAACTCGAAGGTTTTTCTAAGAGATGCCTGTTAAAAATAGTTTCAATTTCTCACCAAAACAGACAAGAAGTATATCACTGAAAATTAATACCCAACCATATGGGTATATGAAGAGCGCGAATTCCTTTATACCCTACCCAATTAGAATTAGAAGAAATAAAACATAAATGGAGAAAGTTCTCATCATAAGATCAGCCAATAGAAGAAAAAAGTCCCTAATTCTGCAGAACGTTCTGAGCACGTGAAAAGTCAATAGCCTAAAGATAAAAAAAAACAAAGTCTACCGTTTTTTTAACAGCAGCTCTTATTGCCCCTTTGGCCTTTTTTTTTTTGCCCATTGTTGTATCCGATTCAACAATTGATACATATTTGTTCTCCTCTTCTAAAAAATAGAACTTCTGGGCTTTGGTTTGGTGAGTCGTCCGAGATCATGTTTACATACCTATGAACTTACCCTCTTCAAGTATATCGGATACTAATAATAATTTTTTATTGTGTCAACTCTCTCTTCACGTATTTTATTATATGTATTTTTTTATATAAAAAAAGAAAAAAACCTCTACTTTGTGCAAGTGATAAGAGAGAATATGAAAGATTTTCTTATTTTTCTTGATTTTCTCAAGATTTTGAACTCTCAAGATTTTGAACCTCGCCATGAATAAACTTCTATATCTCGATATATACATATATAATCTCTACATATATCTCTATATATACATATATTATGTACATTATGCAGTAGACTCATAATGAGAAATCAAAGTGGCTAATTTTTGAATTGAATAAAAAGCCCTTTTAACTCAGTGGTAGAGTAATGCCATGGTAAGGCATAAGTCATCGGTTCAAATCCGATAAAGGGCTTTTTATTTGGTGGTAGAGTAATGCCATGGTAAGACGTAAGTCATCGGTTCGAATCCGATAAAGTACTTTTCTACTAAATTTATTATTTATTCACTTTTTTTTCTTTGTTTTTGAAAATTTCTCTATTTTTTCTTGAATTTTATGACTTAGTGTGGGATGCATGCATTTTTGGTCTGAACGCTAAACGAAGCACGGGGTGGAAATTACAAAAAAGAAATCAAATTGGACTCTTTTTCCTGTTAGATCAATCAAATCACTACCTGTACTGAACTAATCTAGAATCCCTTTTATTAATCTATTCTTATTCTATACCCTTTAAATGAATTTCCCTAAAAAGTAGGGAATGATCCGTGAATTAACCTAACCATCAACTAAAAAAAATCCTATGAAAGCATAACAGAAAAGTAGGAAAGACTCTTTGCTTTGGATCTAGTTATACTCTTCGAGTATATTGACAATTCCAAAAAACTGCTCATACTATCATTATAGTATAATGACGAGCGGTTGTATATGGCCCTATCGTCTAGTGAAGTGATGCCCCTATCGTCTAGTGGTTCAGGACATCTCTCTTTCAAGGAGGCAGCGGGGATTCGACTTCCCCTGGGGGTAGGGAGTATTATGAAAGGAGGTTAATCATAGATTCTAAAAAACCCTAGAATAAATTCTTCCTGGGTCGATGCCCGAGCGGTTAATGGGGACGGACTGTAAATTCGTTGACGATATGTCTACGCTGGTTCAAATCCAGCTCGGCCCAAAAATCTAGGGCTTCGTGAATATGAACTAAATCCATTTGTTTTTCTTCCATAAAATAAAATGTCTGATCCATAGAAATAAAGGATAAAGCGAAAGGGGGAAATTTCTTTCTAATCCATATCTCTCTCATTCCTTTTTTACAAACAAAAGAGTTTTTCTTATTGAAATGAAAGGTGGATTATCATCCATTTTTAGCGATAAAAAATCGCGACATACTAGTTATGTCACTCTCACTATACCCACATATGATATGTGGGTATGTAGTATATGATTCGTCTATTTCTTAGAGTACGACAGGCGAATCGAATCTTCTTATGGTTCTATTTAAGAATAGGTATGCCATACACCCCGCGGGGATTGTAGTTCAATTGGTCAGAGCACCGCCCTGTCAAGGCGGAAGCTGCGGGTTCGAGCCCCGTCAGTCCCGAACTAGGGTTCAATGAATGGAGAAATTCATCTTTCCTTTTTCCATGAAAAAGGGGGGGCAGGAGAGAAGATCAAATACCTATGGGGCACCCTTATTTCACTTTTTTTATTTCGCATTTCTCATTAAAGAGGGAGGGGAGGCCTATAGGAATTTTTTTTTTTCACTACTCCCGGTTGATAAGGAAAGACATACATATCATACTTGGATTAGTATAATTTAGGATATTACTCTATCCTTATGATGATACCATCCTCATCTTAACTTCCTATTCGACTCTTATGGAATAGAGTACCGGTATTTTACCGAAATCCATACATAAATCGTATTCGTTTTTTCTTAGACATAGACAGTGAATTTAATTGAATATAATTAGTACTTTACTTTTTGGATTAAACCAGGCCCCCTCCATTTTGTAGTTCCAACTTTGTTTGTGTATGTTCAATGACTAATTGGAAAGAATCTATCTCATTTTCATTCCATTTGCGGACTCCTTATTTTATGGATCTGTTCTCATCTTTAGACCCCAAAAGTGGATATTGATAGTAACTTAATAAAATAAAAGAAAAACCAAGCAAAGCAAACGCCCTTTTTCCTAAATTAATTAAAATATTCGATTTTTTTTTATTTAAGCCCTCTTTTCTCCATCTCACTTCTACTTCTACTGCTTATTTGGATGTCTATGTGACCCATAGAAAGTCGGTCATATAATACATACATACATAATTGTATGTATAACTATAAGAAAAAGGAAGGGAAATTGGATAAGATAAGAAAGATCGTGGGTTATAGATATAGAAAAGAAAAAGTGGATCTTCCTATGTTATACTATTCCACTCTCAACCATGAATTGATTTGATAGATCCGATATTCATAATATTGAATTGATTCAGTATTATCAGAATGCAAGTCCTCCCCTTGAATTTACAGGATACCCCTTTTTCCTCTCCATGGGATTACATCCCGAGTTATTGTGAAAAAAATAAAGAGGTTATGGAAGTCAATATTCTCGCATTTATTGCTACTGCACTGTTTATTCTAGTTCCTACTGCCTTTTTACTTATTATTTATGTAAAAACAGTCAGCCAAAATGATTAATTGGAATTCCAATTAATCATTGAAGAAATGAAAAAGGGATTAAATAAAATAAAAATCCAAGTCTTAAATGAAAGGATCTGGTTGGAATCATAAAGTGTGGTAGAAAGAACTACATATAGTTTTTTCTACGACACTTTAGAGTCTTTCTATTATATTATCTTGAATCTACATAGAATAGATTAGTAGATTGAAATAGTAGTCTAATTCAATTTCTTTTTTCACTGCATCCACTTAATTTCAATCAAGTCAAAATAAAAAAATCGAAGACAATTCTTCACGAAAGAATCCATGGAGGGAGAGAAAAATAATATGAGAATAGACTATAGTAAAAAGTAAAAGAAAAAAAGTAAAAGGAAAAAACCAGCGAATCTTTCATGCTTAAACATGCGGCGAGATGCTTCAAAAGAGCATAAAAATTATTCTAAGAATAAGAAAAGAATATAAAACAAATGGAAAGTGTGCGATATGTTGTGAATAGCTCCGTGGAAGAAAGTCTAATTTTCTTATGTATAGAACTTTTTTAACCATTCGTCACTTCTAGTAGAAATTTTGAATTGCTGTAATCGCTCTTTCTATTTCTATATAGTAGAATAGAACGACTCTTTCTTACAAGAGTTTCTTACAGGTACAGGAGTGAAACAAAACTAAAGAAAGAGAGAAAGAATAAAGTTTGGCAAAATGATTAATGCAAAACGATCAATTAAAGAAAAAAGTTGATACAACAATTCGACTACTCAATCAATTAGTAGTATCCCTAGAGTCCACTCCTCCCCCATACTACTAGTGAAAGAGAAAATGTAAAGACTACCATTAAAGCAGCCCAAGCGAGACTTACTATATCCATGTAAATTATGTCTCCTATTTCTATGAAGGAATTATTCTACTATTGATCAATAATCATAGTGGAATCAAGGGTACAGAGTCAAAAAGGGATTCTGCCCTAACGCTATGGATGAATCAGTTCAAGGAATTTACTCCTAACAAATTCTTATAGGATTTCTGGTAGAATTGGAGAGCATTAAGTATAAATACGATACATAGCCCTTTTCCTTAAAAAAGAGTACGGGGATGATGTCCTGAATAGAAGACGCGGGAATAGGAAGATTTTTTCTTCCTTTTGTTACCCTTTTTTTATAAGCAAAGGACGTCAGAATATACCATAAAATTAGGATAGATAAATATTTATTGGATACCTACCTTGCCTATGTTTATTTTTAACCTAAACCCTACAGCCCTTCTATCATTCTATGAAAGAATGAGGAGACTTTATCCACAACTCCGAAATTGATTTTTGATCAGCCTATTCAATCTGATTCTCGACAGAATCAGTAGCCCTTACTTTAGTGTATGTAGGTAGCATAAGATGTATGATAAATAAAATGTATGATAATTAGGAAGTCTTGATATTCCTTCGTGGAGTCCCTTCTTCAATCTTAGATTGAAAAAAAAAAGAATGCCCCTTAGGGGCCCTTTGGATATCAAGATTTCTGACATCTTAGCCTTGTAATTTTTAATTCTCGAATCGAATCAATTAAGAATCAATTAAAATTAATAAAAGAATAAGGAAACGCAACCTCATCCTTATTGGTAGCCGTTTGGGCCACTACCGACAAAACAAACCCTAGTTTGAGGATAGAACTATGGATTCTCAAAATCCAGTATCGCCAGGCCTAGTTACTCTCTTGCCCCAACTTATGCAGGGTACGAATTTGTTGAGTTCGATCAGTACTATAAGCCTAAGTATTTTATTGATCAGGCGGCACCCAGATTTGAACTGGGGATAAAGGATTTGCAGTCCCCTGCCTTACCGCTTGGCCATGCCGCCAAAAAATCCGATCTAAAATAGAGAAAAGAGCAAGTATTCATCCAGGTTTTCTTACTAAAACCTCCTTTCTTTTATCTTGAATCTAATTCTACTTACTTTTTTCCAATCTTTTTCAAAAAATCTATTCCTGCTTTTTTTGAATCCAGTTTCGATTATTCTCCTCGATGGATTCTATCTTAAAACAAACATTGCTAACACTAGAAAACTTCCCTTTTCTTTCTATTGAGATGAAAAAAGAGAAAAAGTGGATTTCCAGTCACAGGCTGCAAAATTCAGAACAAATTGGAACCATTAACTAGAATTCTATTTTTTTTTTGAATTGCAGTAGTGAACGACTCTTAAATCGGTATTCTCTCCCCCCTTCCTTTTAATGGCATAATAAAATAGAATGAATTTATGCCTAATCCGTGTATAGGTAAACTACAGGTCCGAACAGCATTATTATCCATAACAGCATTATTATCCATGGATCCCCCTTATGTACATATCTCTATGGGGAATCGTGCTTTAATTTTTCATTGCATTAAATATCTTGAATAAAAAAAAGAAATTTGGTCTGATATAGAGTATGACCTGACCATCTTGGCCCACCCAAGTGAAATTACGATAAAAGCAGGGATATGTGGAGAGGTGGATAACTAGATTGGCATGTACTTAAAAAAAGGACTTACTTTATTTTAGGATTCTACAATGAAATCCTATATTTTCTAGCAATTCTACTACTACGAAACAAAAAAGAACCCTCAAATTCTTATTCTTTTTTGAAATTAAACTAAGCGTGCTATTCTAAATCGAACTAAAGTCAAATTTTCTAGTGCTTATAAATTATTATATTATGGCTTTATCCCATTCATAGAAAGGAGATAAAATGAGAAATCTTTGCCATCCAATCTGATTAGTATCATAAAGTGTAAGTGGCAGAATTTTTTTCTAGGAATGTTTTATCAATTCATTTTCATTCGATTTGTACCCCTGGCAAATTCGAACTTTCGTCGAAATTGTCTCTATTCATATGTATGAAATACATATATGAAATATGTATGTGGAGTTCCCTAGAATTTCATGTGATTCAGTAAACAGAATATGGATTCCATAATTGCTAGATCGATCCATAGGGATTGATGAAGAGTGAGCTGATAATGGAATTTTTCTTCGATAAACAGGAAACTTAAGATTAAGATGCTCCGGAATGGAAATGAGGGAATGTCCACAATACCCGGATTTAGTCAGATCCAATTCGAGGGATTTTGTAGGTTCATTAATCAAGGCTTGGCAGAAGAACTTGAGAAGTTTCCAACAATTAAAGATCCAGATCACGAAATTGCATTTCAATTATTTGCGAAAGGATATCAATTGCTAGAACCCTCGATAAAAGAAAGGGATGCTGTGTATGAATCACTCACCTATTCTTCCGAATTATATGTATCTGCGAGATTAATTTTTGGTTTCGATGTGCAAAAGCAAACCATTTCTATTGGAAACATTCCTATAATGAATTCCTTAGGAACCTTTATAATAAATGGAATATACCGAATTGTGATCAATCAAATATTGCTAAGTCCTGGTATTTACTACCGCTCGGAATTAGACCATAAGGGAATTTCTATCTACACTGGGACTATAATATCAGATTGGGGAGGAAGATCGGAATTAGCAATTGATAAAAAAGAAAGGATATGGGCTCGCGTGAGTAGAAAACAAAAGATATCTATTCTAGTTCTATCATCAGCTATGGGTTCGAATCTAAAAGAAATTCTAGATAATGTTTCCTACCCTGAAATTTTCTTATCTTTCCCGAATGCTAAGGAGAAGAAGAGGATTGAGTCAAAAGAAAAAGCTATTTTGGAGTTTTATCAACAATTTGCTTGTGTAGGTGGGGACCTGGTATTTTCGGAGTCCTTATGTGAGGAATTACAAAAGAAATTTTTTCAACAAAAATGTGAATTAGGAAGGATTGGTCGACGAAATATGAATCGGAGACTGAATCTTGATATACCTCAGAACAATACATTCTTGTTACCACGAGATGTATTGGCCGCTACGGATCATTTGATTGGAATGAAATTTGGAACGGGTATACTTGACGATGACGATATGAATCACTTGAAAAATAAACGTATTCGTTCGGTTGCGGATCTGTTACAAGATCAATTCGGACTGGCTCTTGGTCGTTTACAACATGCGGTTCAAAAAACTATCCGTAGAGTATTCATACGTCAATCGAAACCGACTCCACAAACTTTGGTAACTCCAACTTCAACTTCGATTTTATTAATAACTACTTATGAGACCTTTTTTGGCACATACCCCTTATCTCAAGTTTTTGATCAAACCAATCCATTGACACAAACTGTTCATGGGCGAAAAGTGAGTTGTTTGGGTCCTGGAGGATTGACGGGGAGAACTGCAAGTTTTCGGAGCCGAGATATTCATCCGAGTCACTATGGGCGTATTTGTCCAATTGACACGTCCGAAGGAATCAATGTTGGACTTACTGGATCCTTAGCTATTCATGCGAGAATTGACCACTGGTGGGGGTCCATAGAGAGTCCCTTTTATGAAATATCTGAGAAAGCAAAAGAAAAAAAAGAGAGACAGGTGGTTTATTTATCACCAAATAGAGATGAATATTATATGATAGCAGCAGGAAATTCTTTGTCCTTGAATCAGGGTATTCAGGAAGAACAGGTTGTTCCAGCTAGATACCGTCAAGAATTCCTGACTATTGCATGGGAACAGATTCATGTTAGAAGTATTTTTCCTTTCCAATATTTTTCTATTGGAGGTTCTCTCATTCCTTTTATTGAGCATAATGATGCGAATCGGGCTTTAATGAGTTCTAATATGCAGCGCCAAGCAGTTCCGCTTTCTCGGTCCGAGAAGTGCATTGTTGGAACTGGATTGGAACGCCAAACAGCTCTAGATTCGAGGGTTTCCGTTATAGCCGAACGCGAGGGAAAGATCATTTCTACTGATAGTCACAAGATCCTTTTATCAAGTAGTGGGAAGACTATAAGTATTCCTTTAGTTACCCATCGGCGCTCTAACAAAAATACTTGTATGCACCAAAAACCTCGGGTTCTGCGGGGTAAATCCATTAAAAAAGGACAAATTTTAGCGGAGGGAGCTGCTACAGTTGGTGGGGAACTTGCTTTAGGAAAAAACGTATTAGTAGCTTATATGCCATGGGAAGGTTACAATTTTGAAGACGCAGTACTAATTAGCGAACGTTTGGTATATGAGGATATTTATACTTCTTTTCACATCCGAAAATATGAAATTCAGACGGATACGACAAGCCAAGGCTCCGCTGAAAAAATTACTAAAGAAATACCACATCTAGAAGAACATTTACTCCGCAATTTGGACAGAAATGGAGTTGTTAGGTTGGGATCCTGGGTAGAAACTGGCGATATTTTAGTAGGTAAATTAACGCCTCAGATAGCGAGCGAATCGTCGTATATCGCGGAAGCTGGGTTATTACGGGCCATATTTGGCCTTGAGGTATCCACTTCAAAAGAAACTTCTCTCAAACTACCTATAGGTGGAAGAGGGCGCGTTATCGATGTGAAATGGATCCAGAGGGACCCCCTAGACATAATGGTTCGTGTATATATTTTACAGAAACGCGAAATCAAAGTTGGGGATAAAGTAGCCGGAAGACACGGGAATAAGGGGATCATTTCCAAAATTTTGCCCAGGCAAGATATGCCCTATTTGCAAGATGGAACACCTGTTGATATGGTCTTCAATCCCTTAGGAGTACCCTCACGAATGAATGTGGGACAAATATTTGAAAGCTCGCTCGGATTAGCCGGGGATCTGCTAAAGAAACATTATAGAATAGCACCCTTTGATGAGAGATATGAGCAAGAGGCTTCAAGAAAACTTGTGTTTTCAGAATTATATGAAGCCAGTAAACAAACAAAAAATCCATGGGTATTTGAACCCGAGTACCCGGGAAAAAGCAGAATATTTGATGGAAGAACAGGAGACCCCTTCGAACAACCTGTTCTAATAGGGAAGTCCTATATCTTAAAATTAATTCATCAAGTTGATGAGAAAATCCATGGACGTTCTACTGGGCCCTACTCACTTGTTACACAACAACCCGTTAGAGGAAGAGCCAAGCAAGGGGGACAACGAGTAGGAGAAATGGAAGTTTGGGCTTTAGAAGGATTTGGTGTTGCTCATATTTTACAAGAGATACTTACTTATAAATCTGATCATCTTATAGCTCGCCAAGAAATACTTAATGCTACGATCTGGGGAAAAAGAGTACCTAATCACGAGTATCCTCCAGAATCTTTTCGAGTGCTCGTTCGAGAACTACGATCTTTGGCTCTAGAACTGAATCATTTCCTTGTATCTGAGAAGAACTTCCAGGTTAATAGGGAGGAAGTTTGATCGGAATAAATATAAATTCTTTTCTTATTTATGATTGACCAATATAAACATCAACAACTTCAAATTGGACTCGTTTCCCCTCAACAAATAAAGGCTTGGGCTAACAAAAACCTACCTAATGGGGAAGTCGTTGGCGAAGTCACAAGGCCCTCTACTTTTCATTATAAAACCGATAAACCAGAAAAAGATGGATTGTTTTGCGAAAGAATCTTTGGACCCATAAAAAGCGGAATTTGTGCTTGTGGAAATTCTCGAGCGAGCGGAGCTGAAAACGAAGAGGAAAGATTTTGCCAAAAATGCGGGGTAGAATTTGTTGATTCTCGGATACGAAGATATCAAATGGGATACATCAAACTCGCATGTCCCGCGACTCATGTGTGGTATTTGAAAGGTCTTCCTAGTTATATCGCGAACCTTTTAGATAAACCCCTTAAGAAATTGGAGGGCCTAGTATACGGCGATTTCTCTTTTGCTAGGCCCAGCGCTAAAAAACCTACTTTCTTACGATTACGAGGTTTATTCGAAGATGAAATTGCATCCTGTAACCACAGCATTTCTCCCTTTTTTTCTACCCCAGGCTTTGCAACATTTCGAAATCGGGAAATTGCGACAGGAGCAGGTGCTATTAGAGAACAATTAGCAGATTTGGATTTGCGAATTATTATAGAGAATTCCTTGGTCGAATGGAAGGAATTAGAAGACGAGGGGTATAGTGGAGATGAATGGGAAGATAGAAAAAGACGAATAAGAAAAGTTTTTTTGATTAGACGCATGCAATTGGCGAAACATTTTATTCAAACAAATGTAGAACCAGAATGGATGGTTTTGTGCTTATTACCAGTTCTTCCTCCCGAATTGAGACCCATTGTTTATAGGTCTGGGGATAAAGTAGTGACTTCGGATATTAATGAACTTTATAAGAGAGTTATTCGTCGGAACAACAACCTTGCCTATCTATTAAAAAGAAGTGAATTAGCGCCAGCAGATTTAGTAATGTGCCAGGAAAAATTGGTACAAGAAGCCGTGGATACACTTCTTGATAGTGGGTCCCGCGGGCAACCAACGAGGGATGGTCACAATAAAGTATACAAATCACTTTCAGATGTAATTGAAGGTAAAGAGGGAAGGTTTCGCGAGACTCTGCTTGGAAAACGGGTCGATTACTCGGGGCGTTCTGTCATTGTTGTGGGTCCTTCGCTTTCATTACATCAATGTGGATTACCTCTAGAGATAGCAATAAAGCTTTTTCAGCTATTTGTAATTCGCGATTTAATCACGAAACGCGCTACTTCTAATGTCAGGATTGCTAAAAGGAAAATTTGGGAAAAGGAACCCATTGTATGGGAAATACTTCAAGAAGTTATGCGGGGACATCCTGTACTGTTGAATAGAGCACCTACCCTGCATAGATTAGGCATACAGGCCTTCCAACCTACTTTAGTGGAGGGGCGTACTATTTGTTTACACCCATTAGTGTGTAAGGGTTTCAATGCGGACTTTGATGGGGATCAAATGGCTGTTCATCTACCTTTATCCTTGGAAGCTCAGGCGGAAGCCCGTTTACTTATGTTTTCTCATATGAATCTCCTATCTCCCGCTATTGGGGATCCTATTTGCGTACCGACCCAAGACATGCTTATCGGACTTTATGTATTAACGATTGGAAACCGTCGGGGTATTTGTGCAAATAGATATAATAGTTGCGCAAACTATCCAAATCAAAAAGTAAATTACAATAATAATAATTATAAGTATACAAAAGATAAAGAACCCCATTTTTCTAATTCCTATGATGCACTGGGAGCTTATAGACAGAAACGAATCAGTTTAGACAGTCCCTTGTGGCTCCGATGGAAACTAGATCAACGCGTCATTGGGTCAAGAGAAGTTCCGATTGAAGTTCAATATGAATCTTTGGGGACTTATCATGAGATTTATGCCCACTATCTAATAGTGGGAAATAGAAAAAAAGAAATCCGTTCTATATACATTCGAAGCACTCTTGGTCATATTTCTTTTTATAGAGAAATAGAGGAAGCCATACAAGGATTTAGTCAGGCCTATTCATACACTATCTAAACAAGGAAGTTAGATTCGGCGATGCCCCTCCCTTTCGGGGGGCATTCCGATTTCGCTAGTATCATCATTTTTGCCGCGCGAATCCAGATTGAGATTAAGGAAAGGAAGTTAATTAAATTTTCGAATCACTGACTCAGGCCCATTGTCGAATCCTACTCAGCAATTGTCGAATCCTACTCAGCCGAAAAAGGGGGTACTTATGTATGGCGGAACGGGCCAATCTGGTCTTTCATAATAAAGAGATAGACGGAACTGCTATGAAACGACTTATTAGCAGATTAATAGATCATTTCGGAATGGGATATACATCCCATATACTGGATCAAATAAAGACTCTGGGCTTTCATCAAGCCACTACTACATCGATTTCATTAGGAATCGAGGATCTTTTAACAATACCATCTAAGGGATGGTTAGTGCAAGACGCGGAACAACAGAGTTTTCTTTTGGAGAAACACTATTATTATGGGGCTGTACACGCGGTAGAAAAATTACGCCAATCCGTTGAGATATGGTATGCTACAAGTGAATATTTGAAACAAGAAATGAATTCGAATTTTCGGATAACGGATCCTTCTAATCCAGTCTATCTAATGTCTTTTTCAGGAGCCAGAGGAAATGCATCTCAGGTACACCAATTAGTAGGTATGAGAGGATTAATGGCGGATCCTCAAGGACAAATGATTGATTTACCTATTCAAAGCAATTTACGCGAGGGACTTTCTTTGACAGAATATATAATTTCCTGCTACGGAGCCCGCAAAGGGGTTGTAGATACTGCTGTACGAACAGCGGATGCTGGATATCTTACACGTAGACTTGTTGAAGTAGTTCAACATATTATTGTGCGTAGAAGAGATTGTGGTACTATCCAAGGTATTTCTTTGAGTCCTCAAAATGGGATGACGGAAAAACTTTTTGTCCAAACACTAATTGGTCGTGTATTAGCAGACGATATATATATTGGTTCACGATGCATTGCCGCTCGAAATCAAGATATTGGAATTGGATTAGTCAATCGATTCATAACTGCCTTTCGAGCACAACCATTTCGAGCACAACCAATATATATTAGAACCCCCTTTACTTGCCGGAGCACATCTTGGATCTGTCAATTATGTTATGGTCGGAGTCCCACTCATGGCGATCTGGTCGAATTGGGGGAAGCCGTAGGTATTATTGCAGGTCAATCAATTGGGGAGCCAGGGACTCAACTAACATTAAGAACTTTTCATACTGGCGGAGTATTCACAGGGGGTACTGCCGACCTTGTACGATCCCCTTCGAATGGAAAAATCCAATTCAATGAAGATTTGGTTCACCCCACACGTACCCGTCATGGGCAGCCTGCTTTTCTATGTTATATAGACTTGCATGTAACTATTCAGAGTCAGGATATTCTATATAGTGTGAATATTCCCTCAAAAAGCTTGATTCTAGTGCAAAATGATCAGTATGTAGAATCCGAACAAGTAATTGCGGAGATTCGTGCCGGAACGTCCACTTTGCATTTTAAAGAAAAAGTACAAAAGCATATTTATTCCGAATCAGACGGGGAAATGCACTGGAGTACTGATGTTTACCATGCGCCCGAATATCAATATGGTAATCTTCGTCGATTACCAAAAACAAGCCATTTATGGATATTGTCAGTAAGTATGTGCAGATCCAGTATAGCGTCTTTTTCGCTCCACAAGGATCAAGATCAAATGAATACTTATTCTTTTTCTGTTGACGGAAGATATCTCTTTGACCTCTCAATGGCTAATGATCAAGTAAGACATAGACTGTTGGATACTTTTGGTAAAAAAGATAGGGAAATTCTTGATTATTCAACGCCGGATCGAATCATGTCCAATGGCCATTGGAATTTTGTCTATCCTTCTATTCTTCAAGATAATTCGGATTTGTTGGCGAAAAAGCGAAGAAATGGGTTCGTCATTCCATTACAATATCATCAAGAACAAGAGAAAGAACTAATATCCTGTTTGGGGATTTCGATTGAAATACCCTTTATGGGTGTTTTACGTAGAAATACTATTTTTGCTTATTTTGACGATCCACGATACAGAAAAGATAAAAAGGGTTCAGGAATTGTTAAATTTAGATATAGGACCCTAGAGGACGAATATAGGACTCGAGAGGAAGACTCAGAGGACGAATATGGGAGCCCAGAGAACGAATATAGGACCCGAGAGGAAGAATATGAAACCCTAGAAGACGAATATAGGACTCGAGAGGACGAATATGAAACCCTAGAAGATGAATATGGGATCCTAGAGGACGAATATGAAGCCCTAGAAGACGAATATGGGATCCTAGAGGATGAATATAGGACTGGAGAGAAAGACTCAGAAGACGAATATGGGAGCCCAGAGAACGAATATAGAACCCGAGAGGACGAATATGGAACTCTAGAGGAAGACTCAGAGGACGAATATGGGAGCCCGGAGGAAGGCTCAGAGGACGAATATGGGACTTTAGAGGAAGACTCAGAAGAAGACTCAGAGGACGAATACGGGAGCCCAGAGGAAGATTCCATCTTAAAAAAAGAGGGTTTGATTGAGCATCGAGGAACAAAAGAATTTAGTCTAAAATACCAAAAAGAACTAGATCGGTTTTTTTTCATTCTTCAAGAACTGCATATCTTGCCGAGATCCTCATCCCTAAAGGTACTTGATAATAGTATCATTGGAGTGGATACACAACTCACAAAAAATACAAGAAGTCGACTAGGTGGATTGGTCCGAGTGAAGAGAAAAAAAAGCCATACGGAACTCAAAATCTTTTCCGGAGATATGCATTTTCCTGAAGAGGCGGATAAGATATTAGGTGGTAGTTTGATACCACCAGAAAGAGAAAAGAAAGATTCTAAGGAATCAAAAAAAAGGAAAAATTGGGTCTATGTTCAACGGAAAAAAATTCTCAAGAGCAAGGAAAAGTATTTTGTTTCGGTTCGACCTGCAGTCGCATATGAAATGGACGAAGGGAGAAATTTAGCAACACTTTTCCCGCAAGATCTCTTGCAAGAAGAGGATAATTTCCAACTTCGACTTGTCAATTTTATTTCTCATGAAAATAGCAAGTTAACTCAAAGAATTTATCATACGAATAGTCAATTTGTTCGAACTTGCTTAGTAGTGAATTGGGAACAAGAAGAAAAAGAGGAGGCTCGTGCTTCCCTTGTTGAGGTAAGAGCAAATGATCTGATTCGCGATTTCCTAAGAATTGAGTTAGTCAAGTCCACTATTTCGTATACACGAAGAAGGTATGATAGGACAAGTGCAGGACCGATTCCCAATAATAGGTTAGATCGCACCAATTCCTTTTATTCCAAGGCGAAGATTCAATCACTTAGCCAACATCAAGAAGCTATTGGCACCTTGTTGAATCGAAATAAAGAATACCAATCTTTGATGATTTTGTCGGCATCCAACTGTTCTCGAATTGGTTTATTCAAGAATTCGAAATATCCCAATGCGGTAAAAGAATCGAATCCTAGAATTCCTATTCGAGATATTTTTGGGCCCTTAGCCGCTATTGTACCTAGTATATCGAATTTTTCTTCATCTTACTATTTACTAACGCATAATCAGATCCTGTTAAAAAAATATTTGTTCCTTGACAATTTGAAACAAACCCTCCAAGTACTTCAAGGGCTTAAATACTCTTTAATAGATGAAAATCAAAGGATTTCGAATTTCGATAGTAACATCATGTTGGATCCATTCCATTTGAATTGGCACTTTCTCCATCATGATTCTTGGGAGGAGACATCGGCAATAATTCACCTTGGACAATTTATTTGCGAAAATGTATGTCTATTTAAATCGCACATAAAAAAATCTGGTCAAATTTTCATTGTTAATATTGATTCCTTTGTTATAAGAGCAGCTAAGCCTTATTTGGCCACTACAGGAGCAACTGTTCATGGTCATTATGGAGAAATCCTTTACAAAGGAGATAGGTTAGTTACGTTTATATATGAAAAATCGAGATCTAGTGACATAACGCAAGGTCTTCCAAAAGTAGAACAAATCTTTGAAGCGCGTTCAATTGATTCACTATCGCCGAATCTCGAAAGGAGAATTGAGGATTGGAATGAGCGTATACCAAGAATTCTTGGGGTCCCCTGGGGATTCTTGATTGGAGCTGAGCTAACCATAGCCCAAAGTCGTATCTCTTTGGTTAATAAGATCCAAAAGGTTTATCGATCCCAAGGGGTACAGATCCATAATAGACATATAGAGATTATTATACGCCAAGTAACATCAAAAGTGCGGGTTTCCGAAGATGGAATGTCTAATGTTTTTTCACCTGGGGAATTAATTGGACTATTACGAGCAGAACGAGCAGGACGAGCTTTGGATGAATCGGTCTATTATCGGGCAATCTTATTGGGAATAACAAGGGCTTCCCTGAATACCCAAAGTTTCATATCTGAAGCAAGTTTTCAAGAAACTGCTCGAGTTTTAGCAAAAGCTGCCCTACGAGGTCGTATTGATTGGTTGAAAGGCCTGAAAGAAAACGTAGTTCTGGGGGGGATTATACCTGTTGGTACCGGATTCCAAAAATTTGTGCATCATTCCCCACAAGACAAGAACCTTTATTTCGAAATTCAAAAAAAAAATCTATTCGCGTCGGAAATGAGAGATATTTTGTTTCTCCATACAGAATTAGTTTCTTCTGATTCTGATGTAACAAACAATTTCTATGAGACATCAGAACCCCCATTTATACGATTTAAGGATACATAAAGCAGATTTTTTTATTTAAACTAGACTTTTGACCTTAGAACACTAACAGGTCAGATTTTAGATTTTTATTTTATTTTAATAAGTAAAAGAAGTCAGTTAATTCATTAAGGTTACGTTTATACCATGTATCAATAGCCAATTCTCAGTGGAAGGTTACATCGGAACAATTATTATTTATTTCAAGCTATTTCGGCTCTTTCTTAATTTTCAAAAAAAAAAAGAAATAAATTCCGTAATGGAATGGTAGGATGAAAAAAAAAAGAAAAAATCAAAAGGAAGTGTGGAAAAAATGACAAGAAGATATTGGAACATCAATTTGAAAGAGATGATAGAAGCGGGAGTTCATTTTGGTCATGGTATTAAGAAATGGAATCCTAAAATGGCCCCTTACATCTCGGCAAAGCGTAAAGGTACTCATATTACAAATCTCGCTAGAACGGCTCGTTTTTTATCAGAAGCTTGTGATTTAGTTTTTGATGCAGCAAGTCAGGGAAAAAGCTTTTTAATTGTTGGTACCAAAAAAAGAGCAGCGGATTTAGTAGCATCAGCTGCAATAAGGGCTCGTTGTCATTATGTTAATAAAAAGTGGTTCAGTGGTATGTTAACGAATTGGTCGATTACGAAAACTAGACTTTCTCAATTTAGAGACTTAAGAGCAGAAGAAAAGATGGGAAAATTCCAGCATCTCCCAAAAAGAGATGTGGCAATCTTGAAGAGAAAATTATCTACCTTGCAAAGATATCTCGGCGGGATCAAATATATGACGAGGTTGCCGGACATTGTGATCGTCCTTGATCAGCAAAAAGAGTATATAGCTCTTCGGGAATGTGCCATTTTGGGGATTCCTACTATTTCTTTAGTCGATACAAATTGTGACCCAGATCTCGCAAATATATCGATTCCAGCCAACGATGACACTATGACTTCAATTCGATTGATTCTTAACAAATTAGTATTTGCAATTTGTGAGGGCCGTTCTCTCTATATAAGAAATCGTTGATTAAGAAGAATAGTTCATTCTTGGGTAACTGCGTAGATTTATGGGATCACTTACTATTCTTTTTTGTTTTGCATAGATAAAAGAAGGGGAATATTGATATATATTAGAGGGTATTGATATATATTATCATCTGATGTGATTTCTTGGTATCCTAAATATAAGATTAATACTTCAAGTTGCTGAGTTGAGAAAGAGATGGTTGAATCAAAAGAATTCCTTTTTTGAAGTTCAATTTTTATCAGAGGACAATATGAATATTATACCATGTTCCGTTAAAACACTCAAGGGGTTATATGATATATCGGGTGTAGAAGTAGGCCAACACTTCTATTGGCAAATAGGAGGTTTCCAAATTCATGCCCAAGTACTCATCACTTCTTGGGTCGTAATTACTATCTTGCTAGGTTCAGTTATCATAGCTGTTCGGAATCCACAAACCATCCCGACCGACGGTCAGAATTTCTTCGAATATGTGCTTGAGTTTATTCGAGACTTGAGCAAAACTCAGATTGGAGAAGAATATGGTCCCTGGGTTCCCTTTATTGGAACTATGTTCCTTTTTATTTTTGTTTCGAATTGGTCGGGTGCTCTTTTACCTTGGAAAATTATACAGTTACCCCATGGGGAATTAGCAGCACCCACGAATGATATAAATACTACTGTTGCTTTAGCTTTACTCACATCAGCGGCATATTTTTATGCGGGTCTTAGCAAAAAAGGATTGAGTTATTTCGAGAAATATATTAAACCAACTCCAATTCTTTTACCAATTAACATCCTAGAAGATTTCACAAAACCATTATCGCTTAGTTTTCGACTTTTCGGGAATATATTGGCGGATGAATTAGTCGTTGTTGTTCTTGTTTCTTTAGTCCCCTTAGTAGTCCCTATACCGGTCATGTTTCTTGGATTATTTACAAGCGGTATTCAAGCTCTTATTTTTGCAACGTTAGCCGCAGCCTATATAGGTGAATCCATGGAAGGTCATCATTGAATTGACTAGTTTTCAAAATAGTCTTTTTTTTTAGCTTAGCTCAATTCATGCATGGTTCCAGATAATCCGCTTGGTTGGAAAACTAAATAGTTAGAAATGCGTATGAATATACAACCTAGAGTTGTAGGAGAGAGAATAGACTATATTACGGAATTGTCAAAGTATATATGCATTAAGGGGGGCGGAGTCAGGCTAGATCTATATCCTTAATGTCTATAAGTCCAGTCATCTTTTGTGCGGGTTTTTAAGGAATGATTTTAGAATCCGATTCATCAATAGAAAATGAGAAAATACGCAAAATAGAAGAAACAAATGTATATGGGATATTATATATTCCTAAGTTAGATTCATTATCTAATCCGATATATCGAATTCCCTCTATATGGAATTGGATTCCATATCCAGTTCTATGCAGCATATTGTTATCAATTGTATATCTTGATTTAATTCCTATTGGATTTGGATTAGGTCGATTTCAATAGGGGTTCTTCCTCTATTTCGTCTTTTATTATGGATTAGATGATAGGGGAAAAAATAGGAACTCAAGGATATCGAAGAGTAAAGAAAGAAGAATGGAATGAAAGAGTGGTTGGTTGGAAAGAAAGAGAAATAGAATAATGAGAATCATATGGATTTACACAAACCTCTAATGATTAGAAACTAAAAATGAGATCTCGAAGTAGTTCGGACAATTCAGATTATCATTTCAATTTGTACTTTTTAGTTACTTCTCCCCAATAGAGCTTAGAAGTAAGAATTTCTTGGTTGATTGTATCCTTAACCATTTCTTTTTTTTTTGACACGAGGAACTCACCATGAATCCACTAATTGCTGCTGCTTCCGTTATTGCTGCTGGATTGGCCGTAGGGCTTGCTTCTATTGGGCCTGGAGTTGGTCAAGGTACTGCTGCAGGACAAGCTGTAGAAGGTATTGCGAGACAGCCAGAAGCAGAAGGTAAAATACGAGGTACTTTATTGCTTAGTCTAGCTTTTATGGAAGCTTTAACAATTTATGGACTAGTTGTGGCACTAGCGCTTTTATTTGCGAACCCTTTTGTTTAATCCTAAAAAAGAAAATGAGTCCTTTAGATTAGATACTTTTTTCTTTTTTTAGTAAATTGGTATTTGCTTCTGCAATTCCAATTATATCAATACTTTACTCCTATTTATTACTCCTGGAATTACCTATTTATCGGGACAGACAATACCCCACCCCAGGAAGGGCTGATTTGAGGATGATCAATTTAGAGGATATGCTCGCCTTCTTCCTTCCCGTCCTTAGTTTAGGACAGTGGAAAGTCTTTTTCCTTTTATTTTAGGAATTTTTGGAACATTTCAACAAAGGAGTCTTTCACAGGTCAAACGAGACCTAAGACTTAATCTAAAAGAAATTATTAGATTGAATCTATTTGCATTAAAAAAAATTACATTAAAAAAACCGATCAAAAAAGGGCGAGCGAAGTAAGTGATCGAAAAACTTTGCTCTTTGTTCGTCCTATCTATAAGAGGAGAGCATATGAAAAATGTAACCCATTCTTTCGTTTTTTTAGCTCACTGGCCATCCGCTGGGAGTTTCGGGCTTAATACCGATATTTTAGCAACAAATCTAATAAATCTAACTGTAGTGGTTGGTGTATTGATTTTTTTTGGAAAGGGAGTGTGTGCGAGTTGTCTATTTCAAGAATAGATTGGATCTATCCGGCTGCACTTTAAAATATTTTTTAGTATTTTTTGGATAAATAAGAAAAAGGTGCACGATCTCGACGAATTACTTCTGAATAAATTCAGAAATCATATGGAAGAACCATAGCATTTCGCGACTCATTGGTAAATCAACTTTGATTCTCTATAGACCAATAATGTGAGACCATTAACACGGTTAAAGCTAAACTGCTTGAAGTCCAGGCAAAAAGGGGTACTCTTTCTACAACTATATTAGTATTAGTACCGAAATGCTTTAAACGGGAAATAGCTAATGTAGAATTTATCTGATATAAAACACTCATATCGATAAAATGGTTTGAACTATTTACTAGAAGGGCACCCTGCCCTTTTTTATCCAATGCCGAATCGACGACCTATGTATAAAATAAAAAAAAGAGAAATTTTTTGGATTTGAAGAAAAAAAAAGAATTCTATCAATTTTCATTTTCCATTTATTTAGTTAGTTTTTCTTAATGAAATTGAAATTATTAACTAAAGGGCAAATACAAATAAAGAAACAACTTTGCTGACCATGATAGATTTTTATCTAGGCGGAAGAGTCCTCTTAATATTTATCTAGTCTTATATTCTTAATATGGGTTTCGGTATATTGAAATATAAACAGAAAAGAGAAGATAGAGGATAGGCTCATTACATAAAAAAAAAGATATGGAAATAGCCATAGCAAAAAAAGAAAAAAAAGGAGCGTGAGAGCCAAATGAATCGAAAGATTCATGTTTGGTTCGGGAAGAGATCATAAAAATTGTAAACTTAATAGCAAGATAATCTACTTTCATTAAAAGATTTATTAGATAATCGAAAACAGAGAATCTTGAGTACTATTCGAAATTCGGAAGAATTGCGTAGAGGGACCATTGAGCAGCTCGAAAAAGCTCGGGTTCGATTACAGAAAGTCGAACTAGAAGCGGATGAGTATCGAATGAATGGATACTCTGAGATAGAACGAGAAAAAGCAAATTTGATTAATGCTACTTCTATTAGTTTGGAACAATTAGAAAAGTCTAAAAATGAAATCCTTTATTTTGAAAAACAAAGGGCGATGAATCAGGTCCGACAACGGGTTTTCCAACAGGCCGTACAAGGAGCTCTAGGAACTCTGAATAGTTGTTTGAATACCGAGTTACATTTCCGTACGATTCGTGCTAATATTGGCATTCTAGGGGCCATAGAATCGAAGAAATAATTAAATTAATTAGACCTTGAACTTCTACTTTCGTTTAGAATTTAGGCATTATTTTTCCCCTTGCTTCCGAAAAAAAGAGTCAAGAAACACTAATGGCAACCCTTCGAGTCGACGAAATTCATAAAATTCTCCGCGAACGTATTGAACAATATAATAGGAAAGTAGGGATTGAGAATATCGGTCGCGTAATTCAAGTGGGGGATGGGATTGCTCGTATTATAGGTCTTGGTGGAATAATGTCAGGTGAATTAGTCGAATTTGCAGAAGGGACTAGGGGTATTGCTCTGAATTTGGAATCCAAAAATGTTGGGATTGTATTAATGGGCGATGGGTTGATGATACAAGAGGGAAGTTTTGTAAAAGCAACAGGAAGAATTGCTCAGATACCCGTGAGCGAGGCTTACTTGGGTCGTGTTATAAATGCTCTGGCTAAACCTATTGATGGGAGAGGCGAAATTGTAGCTTCGGAATCTCGCTTAATTGAATCTCCTGCTCCGGGTATAATTTCCAGGCGTTCCGTATATGAACCCCTTCAAACAGGGCTTATTGCTATCGATTCGATGATCCCCATAGGGCGCGGTCAGCGAGAGTTAATTATTGGGGACAGACAGACTGGCAAAACAGCAGTAGCCACAGATACAATTCTCAATCAAAAAGGGCAAGATGTAATATGTGTTTATGTAGCTATCGGTCAAAGAGCATCCTCCGTGGCTCAAGTAGTAACTACTTTCCATGAAGAGGGGGCCATGGAATACACTATTGTAGTAGCTGAAATGGCGGATTCACCTGCTACATTACAATACCTCGCCCCTTATACGGGAGCAGCCCTGGCTGAGTATTTTATGTATCGCGAACGGCATACTTTAATAAT